GAGCTCTTTCGAGCTGTTCAATGGCTCCTCTACGTAATTCTTCTGAATTTCGAATAGTACTCAAGATCCTCTGTTTTCGCTTATCTAATAAATCATTTAATGAAAGTAGATTATTTTTCCATTCATTTCACAGCTATCATATCTCTTCCCGAACCAAACATGAATCTTTCGATTCATTTGGCTCTCACGCTCAATTGTTTCTTTTCTCTTTTCTTTGATTGATGGGCATTCCCATATCTTTGAATGGAATGAGCCTATCCTCTCTTTTTGTTCATATTCAAAGATATCGAAACTGATCTCAGAATCTTAGGAGGACTCTTCAGACCAGACAAAAAATAAAAAATTGTCAGCAAAGTTGTTTCTTTATTTGTTCTTTATTTACAACTTATTTACAAAAAGAAAAAAAAAGATTTTAAAGAAAAAAGAATTCTATTCTTTCTTCTTTATATGCTATGAGAAATTAGATCAAAATTCTAATAGAATAGAAATAGAATTGAATAGAATTCTGAACTTCATTACTTCATTCTCATTATTATTAGAATGATATTTCGATTTTTTTCATCCAAAAAATTCTCTTTTTTATACAAATAAATTGTATACAAATACAATACATAGGTCGTCGATTCGGCAGTAGATAAAAAAGGGGGGGGGGAAACCCATCTTCCCAGTTAATGGTTCAAAGAATTTTATCCATATGAGTGTTCTACATCGGATAAATTCCCAATTATTCCTTTTTTCTTTTTATCATTTTTAAACCATTTCGGTACTAACGTAGCGGTAGAAAGAGTACCATGCTATGCTGTGCCTGGACTTCAAACAATTTATCTTTAACCATGTAAAAGACCTCAACATTATTGGTTGATAGAGAATCAAAGTTCATTTACCAATTCGTCACGAAATGCTATGGTTCTTACATATGATTTCTGAATGAAATCCAATTCCGAAGTAATTCGTCGAGATTGTGCACCCTTTGTTCCTATTTCTGCTATAAATAATAATACAGAAATATAAAGAAAGTGCAGCCGGTGAAATCCAACCTATTCTTGAAATACACAACTCGCACACACTCCCTTTCCAAAAAAAATCAATACACCCAGCACTACGCTTAGATTTATTGGATTTGTTGCTAAAATATCGGTATTAAACTCGAAACTCCCAGCGGATGGCCAGTGCCCCGCGGAAACAAAAGAATCGGTTATATTTTTCATATGCTTTCCCCTTATAGATAGGACTAACAAAGAACAGAGTTCTTTTTGTATCACTCCGCTTATTATTCTTAATGGAATTTGAGAATTCTCAAATTTCTTAGTTATGGTTATGTTTTTATTCTTCTTTTTTTTTTTTACATTTTTATTCTACGATGAAATGAAACATTAAACAAAAGGATTTGCAAATAAAAGAGCTAATGCCACGACCAGTCCATAAATTGTTAAAGCTTCCATAAAAGCCAGACTAAGCAATAAAGTACCTCGTATTTTACCCTCTGCTTCTGGTTGTCTCGCAATGCCTTCTACAGCTTGGCCCGCAGCAGTACCTTGACCAACCCCAGGTCCGATAGAAGCAAGCCCTACAGCCAATCCAGCAGCAATAACGGAAGCAGCAGAAATAAGTGGATTCATGGTAAGTTCCTCGCACCAAAAAGAGAAATGGTTAATGATACAACCAACCAATGAATTAGTACTTAATCTACTTCTTTTTCTACTTCTACTTTTACTATTTACTTTACTACACTTATTTTTTCTTTTTTGATCTTTATCACTAAAACCTATCGGGTCGAAGTAGCTAAAAACTCCAAATGGAATTCAGAATATTACTGAATTTTCAGAACTACTTCGATATGCCGTTTTTCCTTTCTACCTTATGTAAATAGATATGTATACGGTTTTAGTCATTGCGTTTCCTTGTTTATAAGGTATTCTATTCTTTCTCTTTCATTCAATTCACAATCACAGACAAAATAGAAAAAGGACTGATATGGGAATCCATCTAAATGCAGTGGGCTAGAAAAAAAGATATAGGGGTAATTACTATCTAACTAGTAAATAACATATACTTTTATTCTTACATAACGTAAATCACCTGCACTTTTTATTCTATGAAATCGTATTCTGTAACCATTCTTCGAAACATACACAAGGATTTATACTCATAGGCATTACATATACATATATGTAGTAGGATCCCCAACCCTTATTTCTCTTCCAAATCCTGCAATATCATCTATCTTTCTTCATATATACATACATGTAGCTATTTGCATTTTCTTCTCCAACCCAGTGGATTCTATTGAACCCCCCACATTGCTTAAATTGGGATAAGCTTCAAAAAAGACTATTTCGAAAGTTAGTCAATGATGACCCTCCATGGATTCACCTATATAAGCCGCAGCCAGAGTTGCAAAAATAAGAGCTTGAATACCACTTGTAAATAATCCAAGAAACATGACAGGTATAGGAACTACTGAAGGCACTAAAGAAACAAGAACAACAACCACTAATTCATCAGCCAATATATTCCCGAAAAGTCGAAAACTAAGAGATAAAGGTTTTGTGAAATCTTCTAAAATATTAATTGGTAAAAGTATTGGAGTTGGTTGAATGTATTTCCCGAAATATCCCAATCCTTTTTTGCTAAGACCCGCATAGAAATATGCCACTGACGTGGGTAAAGCTAAAGCAACAGTAGTATTTATATCATTCGTGGGCGCAGCTAACTCCCCATGAGGTAACTTTATGATTTTCCAAGGTAAAAGAGCACCTGACCAGTTAGAAACAAAAATAAATAGGAACATCGTTCCAATAAATGGAACCCAAGGACCATACTCCTCTCCAATCTGAGTTTTGCTCAAGTCTTGAATAAATTCAAGGACATATTCGAAGAAATTCTGACCGTCGGTCGGAATGGTTTGTGGATTCCGAACAGCTATGATGACTGAACCTAATAAGATAGCAATTACAACCCAAGAAGTGATAAGTACTTGGGCATGAATTTGTAAACCTCCTATTTGCCAATATAAATGTTGGCCTACTTCTACACCTGATATATCGTATAACCCTTTAAGTGTTTTAATGGAACATGGTATAACATTCATATTGTCCTCTAACAGAAATCGAACTTCAAAAAAGTAATTATTTTGATTCAACCATCTCTTTCTCAATTCATCTATGTTCATTCATGAATTGAAGTTATGAATCGTATATTTCGGATACCGAGAAATCACATAAAAAAAATACCAATCATTTGATCTTTTAAATATTATTCAATATTCAAAACATAGTTCAAACTCCAAAAGATGCAAACCAAAATAGTAAGAATCAAAGAGAGTTCACCAAAAACAAACTAATCTTCTTCTTAATGATAAGATTAATGATAAGATAATCAACCATTTTTTATATAACTAGAACGGCCCTCACAAATTGCAGATACTAATTTGGTAAGAATCAATCGAATCGAAGCTATAGCATCATCGTTGGCCGGAATAGAAATATCTGCAAGATCTGGGTCACAATTTGTATCGATTAAACAAATCGTCGGAATACCCAAAATGACACATTCTCGAAGAACCGTATATTCTTCTTGCTGATCAACGATAATTACAATATCGGGCAATCCCGTCATATATTTGATCCCACCCAGATATGTTTGCAAGGTAGATAACTTTCTCTTCAACATTGCTGCATCTCCTTTGGGGAGACGATTGAGTTTCCCCATCTTTTGTTCTGCTCTTAAGTCCCGGAACTTCTGAAGTCTTGTTTCTGTAGTAGACCAATTCGTTAACATACCACCAAGCCATTTTTTATTAACATAATGACATCGAGCCCTTATTGCTGCTGATGCTACTAAATCCGCTGCTTTCTTTTTGGTGCCAACGATTAAGAATTTTTTTCCCCTGCTTGCTGCATCAAAAACTAAATCGCAGGCTTCTGATAAAAAACGAGCAGTTATAGTAAGATTTGTAATATGAATACCTTTACGCTTTGCAGAGATGTAAGGAGCCATTCTAGGATTCCATTTATTAGTACCATGACCAAAATGAACTCCTGCTTCCATCATTTCTTCCAAATTGATGTTCCAATATCGTCTTCCCATTTTCCCACACTTTCTCTTTTTCTTTTTTTTTTTTCAAAGAGATTCAGTACCCTGTGAAATAAATAATTGTTCCGACGGAACCTTATACCAGGATTGACCATTGATCTACGACCCAAACCATGAATTTCATTCTTTATTATTTTTTATTTCATTGATTACAAAATCCATAATCGGACCAGAGAGTTAAAGTAAAAAGAATGAACCTCTTGTTAGTAATTAGTAAATTCCATTACGTAAATGATTGGTCTGATGTCTCATGGAAAGTGTTTGGGCACAAGAACAAAATAATTCTCTATGGTGTAACAAAATATCTCTCATTTCCAACTCGAATAGATTCTTCCTTTTGATTTTCAAATGAATATTTTTGTCTTGCTTTAAACGATGTACTAATTTTTTGAACCCGGTACCAACCGGTATAATCCCCCCCAGAACAACGTTCTCTTTCAGGCCTTTCAACCAATCAATACGACCTCGTAGAGCAGCTTTTGCTAAAACTCGAGCAGTTTCTTGAAAACTCGCTTCGGATATGAAACTTTGAGTATTCAGAGATGATTTCGTTATTCCCAATAAGATTGCCCGATAACAGATCGCTTCGTCCAAAACGCGCCCTGCTCGCTCTGCTCGCAACAATCCAATAAATTCCCCAGGTAAAAAAACATTAGACATTCCATCTTCTGAAACCAAAACTCTTGATGTTACTTGACGTACAATAATCTCTATATGTCTATTATGGATCTGTACCCCCTGGGATCGATAAACCTTTTGGATCTTATTAACCAAAGAGATACGACTTTGGGCTATGGTTAGTTCAGCTCCAATCAAGAATCCCCAGGGGATCCCCATAATCCTTCGGATACGTTCGTCCCAACCTTCAACTCTTCTTTCGAGGTTCATCGATATTGAATCAATTGAACGAACTTCTAAGATTTGTTCCACTTTTGGAAGACCTTGCGTTATGTCACCAGATCTCGATTTTTCATATATAAATGTAATTAATGTATCTCCTTCATAAAAGGTTTCCCCATAATGGCCATGAACAGTTGCTCCTGGAGTGACCAAATAGGACTTAGCTGATCTTATAACTAAAGAGTCAACATGAACAATTAAAATTTGACCAGATTTTTTTATGCGTGATCCGTATTTAAATAGACATACATTTTCACAAAGGAATTGTCCAAGGCTAATTATTGTCCATGCCTCTTCACAAGAATCGTGATGGAGAAAACACCAATTCAAATGGAATGAATTCAAAATGATGTTACTGCATGGATCGGGATTATAAATCCTACTATTTTCATCTAGGAAACAGTATTGAAATGGAAGTACTTGGAGCACTTGGAAAGTCTGTTGAAAATTTTCAAGTAAAAAATATTTCTTTAAAAAGACTTGATTATAAGTTCTTAAATAGTAAGATGAACGAAAATTTACTATTTTAGGCACAATAGTACCTAAAGGACCCAACAAATCCATAATTGGAGTTATGGGATCCGATTCTTTTGTCGCATTATTATATCTCGAAGTATTGAAGGGACCAATTCGAGAACAATTGGATGATGACAAAATTAGGAAAGATTGGCATTTCTTATTTCGATTCAACAACGTACCAAGAGTTCCCTGATGTTGGGGAAATGATGGAATCTTCACCTTGGAATCAAAAGGATTGATATGGGTACGATCTAATCCATTATTGGAAATAAATCCTGAACCTACCATATCATACCTTTTTACGGTATACGAAATAGTGGACTTTACTAACTCAATTCGGATGAAATCACGAAGCAGATCATTTGTCCTTATTTCAACAAAAGAAGCATGAACCTCTTCTTCTATAGAACTTTTTTTTTCTTGGTCCCAAGTAAATACTAAGCAAGCCCGAACTAATTGAATACTTGTGTGAGAAATTCCTCGAATTGACTTGCCATTTCCATAAAGTATATAATTGACAATTCGAAGTTGGACATTATCCTTTTCCTGCAAGAGATCCTGAGAGAAAAGTGTTGCTAAATTGATCCCATCAGCTATTTCATATGTGACTACGGGCCGAACCAAAACAAAATACTTTTTTTTGGTAGGTGTAATCCGTTGGACATAGATCCAATTTTTCAATTTTTTTGATCCTTTAGAATTTTTTTTTTCCATTCCCGGTGGTATCAAAATGCCACTGTGCCTAGATATTTTATCCACCTCTCCAGAAAAATGAATATCTCCAGAAAAGATTTTCAGTTCCATACTTTTTTTTTTTCTCTCCACTCGGACTAATCCACCTACTCGACTTCTTATATTTATATTTAAAGCAAGTCGTGTATCTACTCCAACGATACTATTGTTCCGGACCATTATGGGCGAAGATCCGGGTAAGATATGCACTTCCTCGGGAATGAAAAAAAATCGATCTACTTTCATTTGCATTTGGTATTTCGGACTAAATTCTTTTGCTCCTCGATACTCAATCAAATCCTCTTTTTTTACGATTGAATCTACTTCGACAATCCCATATTTAGTAATTCCCGAACTGCTTCTTCTGTATCGCGGATCATCAAAATAAGCAAGAATACTATTTCTACGTAAAATACCATTTATAGGTATTTTAATCGAAATACCAAAACAGGGTATTAGTTTCTTTTCTTGTTCTTTATCATATTGTAAGGGAATCACAAATCTATTTCTTCGCTTTTTCGCCAAGGAATTCTCTTGACGAATAGAAGTAGAAGGCTCTATGAGATTCCAATGACCCTTGGATATGATTCGATAAGGTTTTGAATAGTCAAGAATTTCCCTATCTTTTTTACCAAAAGTCTCCAACAATTTATGTCTTGCTTGATCATTAGTCAGTGAGAGATCAAAGATATATCTTTCTTCGAGAGAAAAAGAATTAGCATTCATTTGATCTTGATCCTTGTGGAGTGAAAAAGACACTATATTGGATCTGCATAGACCTCCTGCTAATATCCATAAATGACTTGTTTTTGGTAATAGATGAACATTACTATATGGATATTCGGGCGCATGATAGCCATCAGTACTCCAGTGCATTTCTCCTTCTGACTCAGAATAAATATGTTTTCGAACCCTCTCTTTAAAATGAAAAGTGGACGTTCCGGCACGAATCTCGGCAATCACTTGTTCTGATTCTACATATTGATCATTTTGAACTAAAATCAAACTTTTTGTTGGAATTTTCACATTATGTAGAATATCTCGACTCTCAATAGTTACATACAAGTCTATAAAACATAGAAAAGCAGGATGCCCATGACGGGTACGTGTGGGATGAACCAAATCCTCATCAAATTTTATTTTTCCATTAGAGGGAGCTCGTACATGTTCGGCAGTACCACCTGTGAATACTCCGCCGGTATGAAAAGTTCTTAATGTTAGTTGAGTCCCCGGTTCCCCAATTGATTGACCCGC